TATTCTAAAAAAAATTATATTATATAAAATTATATTATACTATATATAGTAATTTTTTTGTTTTAATAAGAAAAAAATATATTCTGTACTGTATCTGTGTATTCTTTATTCCTACGAAACAAACTAGAACGATCTGAGAAGGGATATAATGAAATTCTTTGATTGGTTCTTCGCAAAAGAATGATTTCATTTTATTTACCTAATGGACCAAGATTAATTCTAACAAATAAAAAAATTCGAAATAATAAAAACTTTTATTTTTTTATTCGAAACGCCCCGTGATCCTCAACCAATTTTGTGCTTCAATATAATTCTCGGGAGTAAGCGTTATCGCCTGTTTCCAATACTCAGCGGCTTGATCGAACCAAGCCTCCGCAATTTCAGAATCTCCCTGTTGAATGGCCTGTTCTCCCCGGTCGGAATAGGTGGGTCAATTCCTTTCCTTAGAACCGTACTTGAGAGTTTCCTACCTCATACGGCTCCGCAGCCAATTCTTTTGGTGTCCTTTTTTTACCTATCAAATCGAAGGGAAAAACGGAATGAGATTTCTTATGGATCTATCCCACTCTTCGGGGTAACCAAAAGAGGTTAATCGCATGAGTTTCAAACTTTCATTTTGATTAATAATCAGTTTTATCCTTTCTCCCACCTGCGGAAGAATAAAGCATACATAGGTATTTACTCCTATCGTTAGTATTTTCTGCAAGGTAACTATCTCGGTTTCATATAGAAATTTTTTCATATCTAAACTTATATAGAATCTTTGAAAAAGGCTTTCCATAAGTAAGAAAGAAAAGACTTACTATCTTTGGGATCTGATCCTACACCGCCGCTCAATACCTTAGTGGACCGACTCTATTACATAAGTTAATTCCCAACTTCTATCTATCTTATATATAGGCATAAGTAAGCAGTTCTTTTATTAATGTATTGGCCCAAAACCTCGTTACTAGATCTTTACGGTGCTTCCTCTCTATCAATTCTCGATTTTTTTTATCCATAGACATTAAAAAAGGGTATATAGGCATATCTTATTTCTTCATATTTTGACTTATATGAAGTTTCTTTCTTTGCTACAGCTCATAAAAATCGTCGTTTTGGACGATGCAGATGTAGCGAGCCTTTTTTTTAGTATTTACTAGCAGATTTGGTCTTCCTTTTTCTTTCTATAGTGGAGATAGTCGCACGTAATGACAGATCACCGCCATATTATTAAAAGCTTGGGGTAAGAATGGGTTTCGTTCTAGTGCCCTAAAATAATATTCTAAAGCTTTTGTATGTTCTCCATTACTTGTGTGGATAAGGCCTATATTGTAGAGTATATAACTTCGATCGTAGGGATCGATTTCTAGTCGCATAGCTTCATAATAATTCTGTAAAGCTTCCGCATAATTTCCTTCGGATTGAGCTGACATCCGTTACGGTCGTCATTCGATTCAAAGAATCTCCGTTCCAGAACCGTACGTGAAATTTGCATCTCATACGGCTCCTCCTTTAATATGCATAATGAGAATAAGAAACACATGGAATCAAAAAGGGGTGCAATATTTTCATTATGGACTGAGCGGGGCTAGCGTTTTTACAAAAAATATCTAGCCAACCTTCTTTCGAAAGAGCTTTTACTAACATCAAACGTCTTGATACTGAATAGAAAGGATAACTCCAGCAATTCCTTTGTCCTCAACGCCTCCTAATTTCCAGGAAATAGTCACTTCAACAGTCTTCGATGGTTATATGGATAACCAAAGTACGAACGAGATGGATATTTGTTGTCCCAACCATTTTTGTTAGTCCCAATCCAGATACGAAAGGGGAGTAGGTAGGTAATTTTTAACAAAGCTTTTGTGTTGTCGATTGCTAGGTGTAGTGCTTCTTCCCCTATGCCGCCTATTGATACTATATTACCAGGAAGTAGGATTGACCCGTAATACAGAACACAGAGGTGTAACCTTTCGCTCAATACTAAAATCGATAACTGAAGCATAGTATTTGAGGCTGCATCAATCGAGGATACACGACAGAAGGAATTGTTCTATTTCTAAACTTCACCTTCAACAAGCGTAGGTTTATTTCAATAATATAGAAGTTTATTTCAATAATATTTCAATAATATAGAATAAGAATATTTTTTCTTTCTATCTCAAATCGTATGCCTTTTTCGTAAAACTAGAAGCAGTAAAATTGAATTAAAAAAAAAAAAAAAAAAGAATCAAATCACACCATCTCTGTAATAAGTAAATGCCTCTTTTTCTCCTGAAGTTGTCGGAATTATTCGTAATAAGATATTGGCCACAATTGAAAAGGTCTTATCAATAAAATTTCCATTTATACGTGATCTAGGCATAGGTATCAATCCATTCTATAATTCTTCTCATTACCCTTTCTTTGGGGGAAAATGATCCCACAAACAAAGGATTTTTACAGTACGAAATAACATAAAAGCAGATTCATTTCCAAACAAAATAAATTTAATGAACCTTCTCCTACTACTTAATTTTTTTTTTTTAATATTTAAAATTTTTTTTTATTCCAATTATTCCAAATACTCAAATTGCTCCTTTTTCAAAAATCAATAACAAGAATCAATAAGAAATAAAATAGTTGAATCCTGTTCGAATTCATACAAAACAAATGTAGTAGTATAGGAACTATTCCAATTTCATCGAAGCGGAAGAATCAAGGAATTTTTCGATTAGGTCAAAAATCATTTTGATTGAATTATGATCTAAAGAAGAGTAAAGGAAAAAGAATCGAATAATCATTCTATGATGGAAATCAATAGAATAACTGTTTATTTTTCCTGTGTCCATAGCGAGTATACACTATACAACCAAATAGAAACATCCCCGGGATGATTCATGAATTTGTAATAGATCGATGAGATAAAGGATTTGTTAGTGAGAACTTTAAAACTAGAAAGGAATTTTCGAATTTTTATGGAATTGTAGTCTAAATCGAAATAGAACCATGGGTGAAGAGTATCCATTAATCATACATGGTCTAAAAAACATAAACCCATCAATCAATCAGTGGATTCGTTCAAATTCATTGATTTAATCCGGTCTATTTGGGCTGGTCATCCCTATCGAAACAAAAATCGAAAGTATTCATATAAATATGAATTAATTATAGTAATGTCTCGCTATTTCTTCGGTTTCTGAGTCATAATCATTGTGTAGGAGAGATGGCCGAGTGGTTTAAGGCGTAGCATTGGAACTGCTATGTAGGCTTTTGTTTACCGAGGGTTCGAATCCCTCTCTTTCCATACTTTCGCCTAATTCGCCAACATTCCTAACTGTAACAAATCAAACAACAAGAAATACCATTTAATTTAGTAGTAGAACATAACAGTTAGGTCCTTCTTTTATTTTGATTTTAATATATATTTGACTTTTCATTGCTGCGGTACGTAAAATACTGGTAAAGTAAAGTACGGGCAAGGAATGAAAATCTTTCTGCCGATCTATGATACATGAATAGGAAAAATCCAGGGAGGGGTGGGATATATGAGTCGGAGAAAATCCGGACCAAACCCCTGACTTTAAACCTTAAGTCAATTTACTTTGGCAAAAGAAGGGGGCAAAATTGTCCGAACTCTTTGCTTTGTATTTTATTTAGGGTTAAGTCTGACGGGAATAATATTCTACCACTAGCAATTCATTTATTTTTAAACCGACCCACTTACTATCTATTATTTGATTGACTAATCCTTTATATGGGAATGGGTGAAGGGTCAAATGTTTGGGCAATTCCTTACGGGGGGATGAATCAAGATAATTTTTAATTAGAGTTCCGGATTCTTGTTCATCCCTCGCCATAATAGTATCTTGGGGTTTGCAACGATAACTTGGTATATCTACTATACGACCATTAACTAAAATATGTCTATGGTTAACTAATTGGCGGGCTGCCGGAATAGTCGGAGCCATACCCAACCGAAAAAGGATGTTATCCAAACGCATTTCAAGTAATTGTAGTAAAACCTGGCCTGTTGACCCTTTGGATTTTCTGGCGATACGCACGTATTTAAGTAATTGTCGTTCTGTAATACCATAATGAAAACGCAATTTTTGTTTTTCTTCTAGACGAATACGATATTGAGATCTTTTCCCGGAACGTGATCGGTTTCTAAGATGAGTTTCGTCTCTAGGCCTTTTATTAGTTAATCCAGGCAAAGCCCCTAGACGGCGTATTTTTTTGAAACGAGGCCCTCGGTAACGCGACATAAAGACTCCTTTCTTTTTTCTTTATTTATTTTCTTTATTTATTTTCTTTTTTTATATTTCATTTTACAAAAGAAATCGAAATTAAAACTGAACTAAATGATAAATGAAGCGAAATCCCCTGAAGTATTGTATTACAATAAATAATAAATAATGAAATGAATTATTATTGTATAAATATCCTATACGCTTTTTATTATATATTTAATTTTGTATTTTTATTTTAAAATATGTAAGTAAAATAAAAGGAAAAGAGAGGGTTAAATCTACGCACACCAAATCAGGAAAAAGACTCTTTCTTTTCCTTTTATTCATATGAATAAGAAAAGAAAGGGGACCTTATTGTTTGTTCTTTGATTTCAAAAAATTATTCATCATGTAAAATAAATCGAACAAAAAAAAAAAAATAGAGAAAAGCCGGCTATCGGAGTCGAACCGATGACCATCGCATTACAAATGCGATGCTCTAACCTCTGAGCTAAGCGGGCTCACAGAAATTCTACATACATAGGAATTCGATAAACTATACCTTAGTCTAGGCTTAGCTATTAAATATTATTAACTATTCATTTTTATTCTTTTATAATAAAAAAAAATTTTATTTCAAATCAAATAAATATTGAATTTCGTTTTTTTTATTTCTTTCATTTCTATATATTTTTTATTTTTGTCTAGAATAATTAAATTCTATTTAAATTCTATTTCGTTCTATTTAGAAATTATATGAAATTTTATTTCTATTTAGTTTAGTGAGTCTATGAATTTTCAAATTCATTTCAAATCAAAATTGAAAATAATTATATTATTAATATAAATGGATATTTATTTTCATTTTTGTTTTTTGTTATAGTATATAGGTCTGCCCTAAGAAAAAAACCTAAAAAAAGGAAGGAAAGGATAAGAATAAAAAAATTCATTAAAAAAAAAATTCGAATTATAAGAATTTAGAATCGATAAAGATGAAATCCAGATAGATCATAATAACATAATAAGATAGAAGATATTCTTTTGCTTTCATTCAGAGACTAAGATGAAAAACAAAGAATCGAACCCTTGAGTATTAAAAATTGCATGGGAAAATAAAAGGATAAGAGGATATATATGGTATATATCCATCCATATTGAATTGCAGCTACAGAAATGATAGAATCATTTCTAATTAGACCAAATCAAAAATAAAATATAGGCTTTCGATAGAGATGAAAGAAGTTAGACAAAAAAGAAAAAAGGAGGAAACACCTTTCGATCTAGTAATCGGTATAGTAATCCGTATCAAATCTAATGAATTCGACGGTTCCGACATAAAAGAATAAAAAAGAGGGGGGAAAGACATTCCACTGAGATCCTAATTAAAAAAAAAAAAGAAAGGGGGATATGGCGAAATCGGTAGACGCTACGGACTTAATCGGCTTGAGCCTTAGTATGGAAACCTACTAAGTGAAAACTTTCAAATTCAGAGAAACCCCGGAATTAATAAAAATGGGGCAATCCTGAGCCAACTCCTTTTTTCAAAAAAAAAAATAAAAAAATAAGGGTTCAGAAAGCAAGAATAAAAAAAAAAGGAAAGGTGCAGAGACTCAAAGGAAGTTGTTCTAACAAATGGGGTTGACTGTGCTGTGTTCTTATAATAATTCTTCCGTCAAAACTTCAATAAAAAAAGGGTAAAGCATATACGTAGTGAACTATATCAAATGATTAATGACAACCCGAATCCGTAATCCGTATTTATATATATAATCTGATAATCTGAATTATATTTTATATAATATGAATATGAAATATATATTATAAAATAGATAATTCTATCTAAATAAAAATTTTAGAATATGAAATGAAAAAATTTATATTAAAAAAAGGAAGAATTGTTGGGTTATGAATCGATTCCAAGTTGAAAAAAGAATCAAATATTCATTTACTCCATAGTCTGATAGATCTTTTGAAGAACTGATTAATCGGACGAGAATGAAGATAGAGTCCCGTTCTACATGTCAATACTGACAACAATGAAATTTATAGTAAGAGGAAAATCCGTCGACTTTAAAAATCGTGAGGGTTCAAGTCCCTCTATCCCCAAGAGCTTATTTCACTCCCTAACTATTTATCCTTTTTTTATTAACAGTTTGAAGGTGGCTATGCTCCTCATTTTTTTGTTTTCAATTTCAAAAGGGCTAAAGGCTCCGGACGGAAATGCTTTTCCCCTATCACAAGTCTTGTGATATACGTACAAATGAATATCTTTGAGCAAGGAATAATCATTTGAGTGATTCACAATCAATATCATTACGCGTACTAAACCTTAAATAAACTTAGAGACAAAGGAAACAAAGTCCTTCTTTTTGAAGACCAAAGAAATTACGGCACCTAGATAAGCCTTTGTAAGACCTTTCGTCCTTTTAATTGACATAGACCCGAGTTCTCTACTCTATTAAAATGAGTAGATGTTGCGCCAGAAGGGGGAATGGTCGGGATAGCTCAGCTGGTAGAGCAGAGGACTGAAAATCCTCGTGTCACCAGTTCAAATCTGGTTCCTGGCACATGATTAATTTTTTGACGAGTATCCATTCTAGAAATTAACCAATATGGATCGATGTACATATTCATTAATAGTCGAGATCATGACACATACGTAAGTTATTTATTTAGTTATCGCGCAATATACCCCATCTATTTTTTAGATAGATGGATAGATAGTTTTTAAAATAAAGAATTTCATTATGTTTTCTTTTTTTTTTTATCATATTGTGTCTCCTCTCATGCAAAATGAATAGATTATTAATACTTCATACATATTCCAAAAGGTTACATTAGTTAGTTGAAACGCCCAAAAAACTAAGAGGATGGGGGGTCCGGTATAGCGAGCGAGACCCACCATATCGGAAACCCCCCCTCGAATGCCGGGGGGGAAACCCCCGGTAAAAGCGATCTTTTACCGGGGGGGGGGGGGAAACCCCCGGTAAAAGCGATCTTTTACCGGGGGGGGGCGGGGGTTGTTGATTCTCTGATACCCCCTACAATAGAGAATCGGATACCCCCGTATCCTTGTTTTTCCCTTACCGGGGGGGGGGCGGGGGTTGTTGATTCTCTGATACCCCCTACAATAGAGAATCGGATACCCTCACCCCCCCCCATATCTTTTTCCATTTCTTCATACATTATATGACTTTCTGTAGCCCGTCTAAGTAAGTGATTATGCGCGGTACAAAGCTCATGATGGAGAACTTTTTAGTTCACTCTATCGACTCTTAGCTCACCCAAAAGAAAACTTTTTATAATCTCA